TTATATTATATTATATTATATTATATTATATTATATTATATTATATTATATTATATTATATTATATTATATTATATTATATTATATTATATTATATTATATTATATTAAATTTTTAATTTATTAATATTTTTAATAATATATTAATTTTAAAAAAATTAAAATTAATTATATTAATATATTGTAATTTTTATGAATATTAATTGTTTAATTTTTAATTTTATTTTTAATATAAATATTATAAAAAGGAAAAAAAAGAAATTAATAAAAATTTAATAATTTATATTAAATATTTTAATATAAAAAAAAAAAAAAAAAATCTATTTTAAAAATTGTATATATAAATAAATTTTTTATGGTTTAATAATTTTATTTTAAGTTTATTTTACATATAAATTTTAGTATTAAATTTGAATTATTTTAATAATAATTTACATTTATAAGTAGTAATTAATATTAATTATTTAAGAAATTAAGATTTAGTAATATTTTAATTAATAACAAATTTTGTGCCAGCAGTTGCGGTTATACAAAAATTAAATTAAATTTTATTAGTGATTAATAAATAATATTATAATATAAAAGAAAAATTAAATTATTAAGTGAAATTTTAATTTATGAAATTTTTATAAAAAATTATGATTTAATAAATTTTATGAAAAACTAGGATTAGATACCCTATTATTAAAATTTAAAATTAAAATACTAAAATAGTAAATAATTATTTATTGAAACTTAAATAATTTGGCGGTATTTTAGTTCATTTAGAGGAATCTGTTTAATAATTGATAATCCACGAATAAATTTACTTAATTTATTATTTTGTATATCGTTGTTAAAAAAATATTTTTTAATAAAATTAATATTTAAAAATTATAATATAAATTTAAATCAGATCAAGATGCAGAATATAATTAAGAATATAATGGATTACAATAAATTTATTTAAATGAATATTAATTTGTAATAATTAATTGAAAGTGGATTTAAATGTAATTTTATTTAATTTAATAAAATGATTTTTAATTAAAATATGTACATATTGCCCGTCGCTTTCATATAATAATAAGTTGAAATAAGTCGTAACAAAGTAGAGGTACTGGAAAGTGTTTCTAGAAAGATCAAATTAGAGCTTGATAAAAGTATTTCATTTACATTGAAAAGATATTAAAAATTAATTAATTTGAGGGGTAAAATTAATAAAATTAGATTTAATAATAAAAAAATTTTTAATAAAATATTTTAAAGGGGGTAGTTAAAGTATATTTATAGAAAAAATAATTTAATTTATAGTTAAATAGTATTGTGAAAGAATTTTGAAATAATTGAAATAAAAAATTATTAAAAAGTAATTTTTATTTAATGTATCTTGGGTATCAGAGTTTATTTAAAAAAATTTATAAAAAAAAAATTCTCGAATTTAAAAGAGATAATTAATTAATAAAGTTATTGTAGCATAAATATTTTAAATAATTAATTTGAAATGAAATGTTAATCGTTTTTAAATATATCTAGTTTTTTTAGAAAAAAATTTAATTTTATATTATTTTATAAAAAAATTAATTAATTAATTTTTTTATAAAATAATAATATATTTTAAGGGATAAGCTTTAATTTAAATTTATATAAATAATAAATTAAATATAATTGAAAATTTTATGATTTATATTGTTAAAAAATTTTAATTTATTATAAATAATTTCATTTAAAATAAAATTTAATAAAATTTTATATTTTTATAAAAAAAAATTTTTTAATAAAATAAAATTTGATATAATGATAAAATTAGTATATAAATAGTTATATATATATATATATATTATAATTAATTAAAAGGAATTCGGCAAAAAGTTATATTCACTTGTTTATCAAAAACATGTCTTTTTGAAAATAATATAAAGTCTAATCTGCCCACTGATTTAATATTAAAGGGCTGCAGTATATTGACTGTACAAAGGTAGCATAATCATTAGTCATTTAATTGATGACTTGTATGAAAGATTGGATGAAATATAAGCTGTCTCTTAATTAAATATAGAATTTAATTTTTTAATTAAAAAGTTAAAATAAATTAAAAAGACGAGAAGACCCTATAGAGTTTTATAAATTTATTAATTAAGGTTATTTATAATAAAGAAAAATTAAAATTAATAAGTTTATTTTGTTGGGGTGACAAAAAAATATGAAAAACTTTTTTTATAATAAACCATATATAAATGATTAAATGATCCATTAATAATGATTAAAAGAAAAAATTACCTTAGGGATAACAGCGTAATTTTTTTTTTTAGTTCTTATAAAAAGAAAAGTTTGCGACCTCGATGTTGGATTAAGATAAAATTTAAATGCAGTAGTTTAAAATTTTTGATCTGTTCGATCATTAAAATCTTACATGATCTGAGTTCAAACCGGTGTAAGCCAGGTTGGTTTCTATCTTTTAATAATTAAAATATTTTAGTACGAAAGGATTAAATATTTAAATTAAATTTTAAGTTATGAATTTCATTAAAAGTATTTATAAATTATAAATAAATAATATATATATATATATATATATATACTATTTTGACAGAAAAATGTGATGATTTTAGAATTCATTAATATATAATAATTAATTATATAGATAGTAAATGTATATTTATGAAATTTATTTAATTTTACTTGGTATATTAATTTTAATTATTGGAGTTTTAGTGGGAGTTGCTTATTTGACTTTATTAGAACGGAAGGTTTTAGGGTATATTCAAATTCGTAAAGGTCCTAATAAGGTAGGGTTTATGGGAATTTTACAACCCTTTTCAGATGCTATTAAATTATTTACTAAAGAACAAACTTATCCTAATTTTTCTAATTATATAAGATATTATTTTTCACCTGTTGTAAGATTTATTTTATCTTTAATGGTTTGATTATTAATTCCTTATTATTTTAATATAATTAGATTTAATTTAGGGATTTTATTTTTTTTATGTTGTACTAGATTGGGGGTATATACAGTTATAATTGCTGGTTGATCTTCTAATTCTAATTATGCTTTATTAGGGGGTCTTCGAGCTGTAGCTCAAACTATTTCTTATGAAGTTAGTTTAGCTTTAATTTTAATATCTAGAATTATTATAATTATAGATTTTAATTTAGTAAATTTTTCTTTATATCAAGATTTTATTTGATTTATTTTTTTAATATTTCCTTTAAGTTTATGTTGAATAAGATCTAGATTGGCAGAAACTAATCGAACTCCCTTTGATTTTGCAGAAGGTGAAAGAGAATTAGTTTCAGGATTTAATATTGAGTATAGAAGAGGGGGATTTGCATTAATTTTTTTAGCAGAATATTCGAGAATTTTATTTATAAGAATGTTATTTGTTTTATTATATTTAGGGGGGTTTAAATTAAGATTTATATTTTATTTAAAATTAATGTTAATTTCATTTTTATTTATTTGAGTTCGAGGTACATTACCTCGTTATCGGTATGATAAATTAATATATTTAGCTTGAAAAAGATATTTACCAGTTTCTTTAAATTTTTTATTATTTTTTTTAGGGTTTAAAATTTTATTAATATAATTTAATTTTTTTTTAGTATAAATTAATAGAAATATAATTCTTTCTTAAGTTTTCAAAACAAATGCTTATAACAAGCTCATTAATTTATTTGTTAGTTAAATAATAAATTATCTCAATATTTATTAATAAATGGATTAATAATAAAATAAGAAAAGTAAAAGATTGTTAAGAGTTGTCCAGTAATAATATAAGGATTTTCGACTGGTCGTGCTCCAATTCAGGTTAATAAAATAACAATTGTTACTATTGTTCAAAATAATAATTGATTGATAGGATAGAATTGAATTCCTTGAATTTTTTTGTTAAAAGTGAAAGGAAGAATAATTAAAATTAAAATAGATATAACTAGAGCAATAACACCTCCTAATTTATTAGGAATAGATCGTAAAATTGCATAAGCAAATAAGAAATATCATTCAGGTTGAATATGAACTGGGGTTACTAAAGGATTAGCAGGGATAAAATTATCAGGATCTCCTAGTAAATAAGGATTTGTTAAAGTTAAAATAGTTAATAAAAATAATAAGATAATAAATCCAATTAAATCTTTAAATGAAAAAAATGGGTGGAAAGGAATTTTATCTAAGTTTCTATTTAATCCTAATGGATTATTAGAGCCTGTTTGATGTAAGAATAATAGATGAATTATTGTTATTATTAAAATAATAAAAGGTAAAAGAAAATGAAAAGTATAAAATCGTGTTAAGGTTGCATTATCTACTGCAAATCCCCCTCAAATTCAATTTACTAGTATTACCCCTAAAGATGGAATAGCAGATAAAAGATTAGTAATTACAGTTGCACCTCAAAATGATATTTGACCTCAAGGTAAAACATAACCTATAAATGCTGTTGCTATTAATAAAAATAAAATTACAACTCCTACTATTCAAGTATATTTTAAATTGAAAGTTTCATAATAAATTCCTCGTCCAATATGTAAATAAATACAAATGAAAAAAAATGAAGCTCCATTTGCATGAAGAGTTCGAATTAATCATCCATAATTTACATTTCGACAAATATAATTTACACTATAAAATGCTAATTCAATATTAGCGGTATAATATATAGTTAAAAATAATCCTGTTAAAATTTGTACAATTAAACATAAAGCTAATAATGAACCAAAATTTCATCAAGTTGAGATATTAGATGGTGTGGGTAAATCAATTAAAGATCCATTAATAATTTTGATAATGGGGTGAGTTTTTCGAATGTTTATAAAATTATTTATCATTAAAAAAATTAATTTAAAGATGATCGAATTGGCCCATAAAAAATATTAGTAATTTTTACAATTGCAATTAAAGTAATAAATAAATAAATTACTAATATTATTATAATTAAAAATGTTTGATTATTATATAATTTTCTTAAGTTAATTTTATTTTCATTATTAAAAAATAATGATAAATTAATAAAATTATCTATATCTGAATTAATTGAGAGATTTATTCATGAAATATTATTTATATATATAATTTGAATCATAAAAATTATAAAAATAGTAAAGAAAAATATTTTTTTTAAATTAATTAAGGATTTAAATATTTCATTAGAAGCAATACTTGATACATAAATAAATAAAACTAATAATCCTCCTAAGAAGGTAAGAAATAAAATATAAGAGAATCAGTAGGTTTTAATTAATATTCCTGAAAGTAAACATGTTAATAATGTTTGAATTAAGATTATTAATCCTATTGATAGAGGATTATTTAAAAATAATATAAAAAAAGAAATAGTAATTAATATAAAAGATAAAATAAATTTAGTAATTTCAAATCAAAGAATAGTTTAATAAAAATAATAATTTTGGAGATTATTGATAAAGAGATTCTTTTTCTTTGAAGTTTTTAAAGTATCTAACTTAACTTTGGTTTACAAGACCAATATTTTTTTTTAACTATAAAAACAAATGATAATTATAAATATATGAATTATTTTTATTTTAATATTTATTGTGGGAAATTTAATTTTTGTTTCTAAACATAAGCACTTATTAATTATTTTACTTAGATTAGAGTTTATTGTTTTAAGAATTTATTTTTTTATATTAGTATATTTAAGATATATTGATTATGATTTATATATATTAATAGTTTTTTTAGTATTTTCAGTTTGTGAGGGGGCTTTAGGATTATCTATTTTAGTATCTATAATCCGAACTCATGGAAATGACTATTTTCAAAGTTTTAATTTATTATAATATATATATATATATATATATAAATAAAAATTATATAAATTAATGATAAAATTTTTAATAATAATAATTTTTATAATTCCTTTTTGTTTTATAAAAAATATATTTTGAATGGTTCAAATAATATTATTTTTAATAATAATATTTTTTATAAATTTAAGAATAAGATTAAATTTATTTTGTAATATAAGATATATATTGTCTTGTGATATTATATCTTATGGACTAATTATATTAAGAATTTGAATTTCTATTCTAATGATTATAGCTAGAGAAAATTTATATAAAATAAATTTTTATGTTAATTTTTTTTTATTTAATATTATTTTTTTATTGATTATGTTATATTTAACTTTTAGAGTGATAAATATATTCATATTTTATTTATTTTTTGAGGGGAGATTAATTCCTACTTTATTATTAATTATTGGTTGAGGATATCAACCTGAGCGAATTCAAGCTGGTATATATTTATTATTTTATACTTTATTTGTTTCTTTACCTTTATTAATAGGAATTTTTTATATTTTTAATGAAATACATTGTATAATAATTTATTTTTTAAAGTTTTTAAATATAAATATATATATATTATATTTTTCTATAATTATGGCTTTTTTAGTAAAAATGCCTATATATTTTGTTCATTTATGATTACCTAAAGCTCATGTTGAAGCTCCTGTTTCAGGGTCAATAATTTTAGCTGGAATTATATTAAAATTAGGGGGTTATGGATTATTACGATTAATAATTTTTTTACAGGAAATTAATTTAAAGTTAAATTATATTAGTATTGTGATTAGATTAATTGGGGGGTTTTATATTAGATTAAAATGTTTTTGTCAAGTTGATATTAAATCTTTAATTGCTTATTCTTCTGTTGCCCATATAAGTATTGTTATTAGAGGTATTATAATTATAAATTATTGAGGTTTTATTGGTTCTTATATTTTAATAATTGGACATGGATTATGTTCATCAGGGATATTTTGTTTAGCTAATATTAGATATGAGCGTTTACATAGTCGAAGATTATATATTAATAAGGGTATAATAAACTTTATACCTTCGATGAGATTATGGTGATTTTTATTAATATCCTCAAATATGGCAGCCCCTCCAAGATTAAATCTTATAGGGGAAATTAGTTTAATTAATAGATTAATAAGATGATCATGGGTTTCTATATTAATATTAATATTAATTTCTTTTTTTAGAGCTGGTTATAGATTATATTTATATTCATTTATTCAACATGGAAAATATTATTCTGGTGTTTATAGTTATTATATAGGGGTTTCACGAGAATATTTAATATTAATATTACATTGATTACCTTTAAATATTTTAGTTATAAAAATTGATTATAGAATAATTTGATTTTATTTAAATAATTTAAAAAAAAATATTGATTTGTGGTATCAAAAATATGAATAAATTCATTTTAAATTATTAATGATATAAAGTATTCAATTTGTTTTATTTCTTTTATTTTTTTATTTATAATAAGAATAATTAATTTTTTATTTATAGTTTATTTTATTATAAATAATATAGTTATTTTATTAGAATGAGAAATTATTTCTTTTAATTCTATAACAATTATTATATCTATTTTATTAGATTGAATATCTTTATTATTTATAATATTTGTTTTTTTAATTTCTTCTGTTGTTATTTATTATAGAAAGAGATATATAAGATCTGAATTAAATTTAATACGATTTATTATTTTAGTATTATTGTTTGTATTTTCTATAATACTATTAATTATTAGACCTAATATTATTAGAATTTTATTGGGTTGAGATGGTTTAGGGTTAGTTTCTTATTGTTTGGTAATTTATTATCAAAATTTAAAATCTTATAATGCTGGTATATTAACTGCTTTAAGAAATCGAATTGGAGATGTATTTATTTTAATAGTAATTTCTTGGATAATAAATTATGGAAGATGAAATTATATTTTTTATTTAGAGTTTATAAATAATGATTGAGAAATAAATATAATTGGTAGATTAATTATTATAGCTGCAATAACAAAAAGTGCTCAAATTCCTTTTAGATCTTGATTACCTGCTGCTATAGCAGCTCCTACTCCTGTTTCAGCATTAGTTCATTCTTCTACTTTAGTTACAGCAGGGGTTTATTTATTAATTCGATTTAATTTATTATTATTAGATATAATTTTTTTAAAATTTTTATTATTATTATCAGGTTTAACTATATTTATAGCGGGAATTTCTGCTAATTATGAATTTGATTTGAAAAAAATTATTGCTTTGTCAACTTTAAGACAATTAGGTTTAATAATAAGAATTTTAAGAATAGGTTTACCTGATTTAGCTTTTTTTCATTTATTAACTCATGCTATATTTAAAGCTTTATTATTTATATGTGCTGGAGTTATTATTCATATAATAAATGATACCCAAGATATTCGTTTTATAGGGGGGATTAGAATATATATTCCTTTAACTTCATTATGTATAAATATTTCAAATATAGCTTTGTGTGGAATTCCTTTTTTAGCTGGGTTTTATTCTAAGGATTTAATTTTAGAATTAGTGAGATTTAGAAATTTAAATTTAAGAATTTTTTTTTTATATTATCTTTCTACAGGTTTAACAATATTTTATACTTTTCGTTTAATTATATATTTAATAGTAAATGATTATAATTTAGTAAGAATTTATAATTTATATGATGAAGATTATGTTATATTAAAAAGAATATTTGTTTTATTATTTATAAGAATTATTAGAGGTAGATTTTTAAGATGAATAATTTTTTCTTATCCTTATATAATTTATTTACCTTTTAATTTAAAAATAATAGTAATTTATGTTAGATTAATTGGAGGAGGATTAGGATATTTAATTAGTAATATAAAAATTTATTCTATTAATAAATTTATTATAACTTATAATTTAAGAAATTTTTTATGTTTAATATGATTTATACCTAATTTATCAACTTATGGGGTAAGATATTATTTTTTAAATTTTGGTCAAAATTTATTAAAAAACATTGATTTAGGATGAAGAGAATTTTATAGAGGGTATGGAATAATAAAAATTGTTAAAAAATATTCTATATTTTATAATATTTATCAAATAAATAATTTTAAAATTTATTTATTTAGATTTATTATTTGAATATTAATAATTTTATTTTTATTATTATTTATTAATTAAATTTAAATAGCTTATAATTAGAGTGTAATATTGAAGATATTAAGGAGATATAAATATCTTTAAATAATATATATATATATATATATATATATATATATTTATAAAAAAAAATTTTTTATTTTTACAATGAAAATGTAAAGTTTTAATTAAACTATATAAATAAGAAATATTAATGGAATTAAACCACTAAAAATTAAGTTAGCAGCTTAATTTTAAACTTTATATTTCTATTTAATTGGAATTTTAAATATTCAATTTTATCATTAACAGTGATATACCTCTTTTTGGTTTCAATTAATAAATAAGGAGTAAAATACTCTTTCTTTTAAGTCGAAATTAAATGCAAAATTGCTTCTTATTTTAAGATAAATTAATAATTGATTAATATTTTTTGAATGCAAATCAAATGTTTTATTTAAACTATAATCCTTTATTTAATACTTAATTAGTTCAATTTAATATATTTTGATTTCATTCATGATATAAACCAATTAATAAAATAATAATAAAAAAAAATCTAATTTTTGTTCAAAAAATAAAATTTACTAATTTAAATAGTGGAATAATAGGAAAAATAAGAGCAATTTCTACATCAAAAATTAAAAAAATTACTGTAATTAAAAAAAAGTGTAATGAAAAAGGAATTCGAGCAGAAGATTTAGGGTCAAATCCACACTCAAAGGGTGAACATTTTTCTCGATCAGAAAAAGTTTTTTTTGATAGAATAATAGATAAAAATATTATAATATTTGAAATTAATATAATAATTAAAAAAATATTTATTATTAAAATAATTATTTATATTAAAATTTTTTAAACTTTTTGATTGGAAGTCAAATATACTAAATATATTATATAAATAATTAATTTCCTCATCAATAAATTGAAATATAAAGGAATAATCAAACTACGTCAACAAAATGTCAATATCAAGCTGCTGCTTCAAACCCAAAATGATGGTTACTAGAAAAGTGATTATTTAAATGACGAATTAAACAAACAATAAGGAATAATGTACCAATAATTACGTGAAGACCATGGAATCCTGTTGCTATGAAAAATGTTGACCCATAAATTCTATCAGCAATAGTAAAAGGTGCTTCAAAATATTCATAAGCTTGAAGAATAGTAAAATAAATTCCTAAAATAATTGTAATAAAAAGACCTTGAGTTATTTGTGAATTATTATTTTCTATAATAGCATGGTGAGCTCAAGTAACTGATACTCCTGATCTAATTAAAATAATTGTATTTAATAAAGGAATTTGAAATGGATTAAATGGAATAATTCCAGTTGGTGGTCAAATAGCTCCAATTTCAATATTAGGAGCAAGACTTCTGTGGAAAAAAGCTCAAAAAAAAGAAACAAAGAAGAAAATTTCTGATACAATAAATAAAATTATTCCTCATCGAAGTCCTTTAGTAACTAAAATAGTATGTTTTCCTTGTAAAGTTCCTTCACGACAAATATCTCGTCATCATTGATATATTGTTAAAATAACAATTAAATAACCTAAAATTAATAAATTTATGCTGAAATTATGGAATCATTTTACTATACCTGTTACTAAGACTAAGACTCCAATTGCTCCTGTTAAAGGTCATGGTCTATAATCTACTAGGTGAAATGGGTGATTAAAATTTGTTTTCATTAATTTACTTCTCTAGAATATAATGTTCTTAAAATTGCAATTACGTAAGATTGAATTACTGCAACTGCTGATTCTAAAATTAGTAATAAAATTTGTACAATAACTAAAATTATGATAAAATAAGATCTTATTGAAGGACCAGTTCCTCTTAAAAGAGTTATTAATAAATGTCCTGCAATTATATTTGCAGTTAATCGAACAGCTAAGGTTCCTGGTCGAATAATATTTCTAATAGTTTCAATTAAAACTATAAATGGTATAAGAATAGAAGGTGTTCCTTGAGGAATTATATGAATAAATATGTGTTGAGAATTATTAATTCATCCGTAGATTATAAAACTTAATCATAATGGTAAAGAGATTGATAAAGATAAAGTTAAATGTCTTGTTCTTGTAAAAATATATGGAAATAAACCTAAAAAATTATTAAATAAAATAAAAGAAAATATAGAAATAAAAATAAAAGTAGAACCTTGAAAATAGTTATTTTTTAATAAGGTTTTAAATTCATTATGAAGTTTTAATAAAATAAAATTTCAAAAAAAAAAATGTCGATTAGGAATTAATCAAAATGAATATGGGATAAATAAAATTCCTAAAATTGTTCTAATTCAATTTAAAGAAAGATTAAATAAGTTAGTTGATGGATCAAAAATTGAAAATAAATTACTTATCATTTTCAATTAAAATTTTTGAGTTTAAAAGAAAGATTATTATTTTTATTTAATTTTTTATTATTAAAAATATAGTAATTTATAATATTAAAAATTAAATAAACTAATAAAAAAAATACAAATGAAATTATTCAGTTAATTGGTATTATTTGTGGAATAAAAGAATATTACTTAAGGTAATAATTTAAATTTGACATATTTATGTTATGATTTAACTAATTCTTTAAATAAAATAATAATTATTTATTTCATTAGAAGTAAATGCTAATTTACTATAAAATGGTTTAAGAGACCAGTACTTGCTTTCAGTCATCTAATGAAGAATAGTTATTAATTCAATTAATAAAATTTTTAATTGAAATTCTTTCAATTACAATAGGCATAAATCTATGGTTTGCACCACAAATTTCTGAACATTGACCATAAAAAATTCCTGGTCGGTTAATAAAAAAATTAGTTTGATTTAAACGTCCAGGATTAGCATCTACTTTTACTCCTAAAGATGGGACAGTTCAAGAATGAATTACATCTGTGGCAGTTACTATAATTCGAATTTGATTATTTATAGGTAAAATAATTCGATTATCAACATCTAATAGACGAAAATTACTAGAATTTATTTCATTAGATGGAATTATATATGAATCAAATTCGATATTATGAAAATCTGAATATTCATAACTTCAATATCATTGATGACCAATAGATTTTAAAGTAATTAAAGGATTATTTAATTCATCTAATAAATATAATAAACGTAAAGAAGGTAAAGCAATAAAAATTAAAGTGATTGCTGGTAAAATGGTTCAAATCAGTTCAATTATTTGACCTTCTAATAAAAATCGATTAATATATTTATTGAATAAAAGTCTTGTTATTAAATATCCTACTAAAATTGTAATTATAATAAGAATAACTAAAGTATGATCATGAAAAAAAATAATTTGTTCCATTAAAGGTGATGCTCTATTTTGTAAATTTAAATTAGATCATGTTGCAATTTCTAAAAAAAGGATAATCCTTTATAAATGGGGTTTAAATCCATTACATATAATCTGCCATATTAGAAAAAATTTCTTAAAATAGGTAATTCATTATATGAATGTTCAGCAGGAGGTAGATTTTGATATCATTCAATTGAAGAAGATAAATTTAAAGTGAATAAAGCAATTCGTTGATTAATTATAGATTCTCAGATAATAATTAATATAAATATAATGGCTAATAAAGAAATATAAGATCCTAAAGATGAAATAATATTTCATGAAATATAAGAATCAGGGTAATCAGAATATCGTCGAGGCATACCTGCTAGACCTAAAAAATGTTGAGGAAAAAAAGTTAAATTTACTCCAATAAATATAATAAAAAATTGAATTTTTAATAAATAAGGATTTAAAGATAATCCTGTAAATAAAGGATATCAATGAATAAATCCTCCTAAAATAGCAAATACAGCTCCTATAGATAAAACATAATGAAAATGAGCAACTACATAATATGTATCATGAAGAGTAATATCAATAGATGAATTTGATAAAATTACCCCTGTTAATCCCCCTACTGTAAATAAAAATACAAATCCTAAACTTCATAAAATTGATGGGGAATAATTAATTTGAGTTCCATGAAAAGTAGCTAATCATCTAAAAATTTTAATTCCTGTTGGAACAGCAATAATTATAGTTGCTGATGTAAAATAAGCTCGAGTGTCAATATCTATTCCAACTGTAAATATGTGATGAGCTCATACAATAAATCCTAATAATCCAATAGCTAATATAGCATAAATTATTCCTAAACAGCCAAATGTTTCCTTTTTACCTCTTTCTTGGGAAATAATATGTGAAATTATCCCAAATCCTGGTAAAATTAAAATATAAACTTCTGGATGACCAAAAAATCAAAATAAATGTTGATATAAAATTGGATCTCCCCCTCCTGCAGGATCAAAAAAAGAAGTATTTAAATTTCGATCTGTTAATAATATGGTAATAGCTCCAGCTAAAACAGGTAAAGATAGTAATAATAAGAATGCGGTAATTCCCACAGCTCAAATAAATAAAGGTATTTGATCAAAAGATAAACTATTTAATCGTATATTAATAATTGTAGTAATAAAATTAATAGCTCCTAAGATAGAAGAAATTCCAGCTAAGTGTAAAGAAAAAATTGCTAAATCAACAGAACTTCCACCATGAGCAATATTAGATGAAAGAGGGGGGTATACTGTTCATCCTGTACCTGCTCCATTTTCTACAATTCTTCTTGAAATAAGTAATGTTAGAGAGGGGGGAAGAAGTCAAAAACTTATATTATTTATTCGGGGAAATGCTATATCTGGAGCTCCCAATATTAAAGGAACTAATCAATTTCCAAATCCACCAATTATGATAGGTATTACCATAAAAAAAATTATAATAAATGCATGAGCTGTAACAATAGTATTATAAATTTGATCATCACCAATTAAAGATCCAGGGTTTCCTAATTCTGCTCGAATTAATAATCTTAAAGAAGTTCCTACTATTCCTGCTCAGATTCCAAAAATAAAATATAATGTTCCAATATCTTTATGATTTGTTGAGTAAAGTCATTTTCGCTAAAATAAATAAAATGGCTGAGGTTAAGCGATAAATTGTAAATTTATTAACGAGAAAATTCTCTTTTATTAATAAGCTTTATATTCAATAATGATATAAAATTGCAAATTTTAAGGAATAGAAATTTCTATTAAGGCTTAAAGAATAATTTCTTTATAAATAATTTTGAAGATTATTAGTTTATTTTAACTTAAAACCTTAATAAAAAAAAAATGTTCTTAAAATTATTCCTATTAAAGAAATAAAAGAGAAAAAATTAATAATTAAAAAATAGTTATTTTTAATGTAAATTTTAAATCATTTTATTTTTAAATAATTAAATATAAATGCAGAATAACTAATACGAATATAAAAAAATAATATAATTAATCTTATTATAATAAAAATAAAAATTATTAAATATATATTATTATTAATTAAAAAATTAATAATAATTCATTTGGGGAAAAATCCAATAAAAGGAGGTAATCCTCCTAAAGATAGAAAATTAATTAATAAATTAATTTTAATAAAAAAATTTATATTATTAATAAATAATTGATTAATAAAATATATATTTAAAATATAAAATAAAAAACATATAATTCTAATTATAAAAGAATATATAAAAATATAAAAAAATCATAAAGTTTCTCTAATTATAATAGAAGAAATTATTCATCCTAAATTATTAATAGAAGAAAAAGCTATTAATTTACGTAAAGAAGTTTGATTTAATCCTCCAATAGCTCCAATAATAATATTTATTAAAATAATAATAATAATAAAATTTTTATTTAAATAATAGGATAAAATAATTAAAGGGGTAATTTTTTGTCAAGTTATTAAAATAAATCTATTAAATCAAGATAATCCTTCAATAATATTTGGGAATCAAAAATGAAAGGGGGTACTTCCTATTTTTATAAGTATTGAAGAATTTATTATAATAGAGATAAAATTATTTATTTCAAAATTTTTTATAAAAATTATTTTAATAAGAATAGTAAATAAAAAATTAATAGATGCAATAGATTGAGTTAAAAAATATTTTAATGATGCTTCTGTTGATAATAAATTATTAGAGTTAGAGATTAGGGGGATAAATCTTAATAGATTAATTTCTAATCCAATTCAACATCCAAATCATGAATTAGAAGAAATAGAAATTAGAGTACTAAAAAATAAAATAAAAAGAAAAAATATTTTATTAGAGTTAAATATAAAGTAAATTTAAAATAAGAAAAATAATTTCTTCTTAAGAATTAAAAATTCAAATGATTATATTTTAGTGTAAGATGCACAATAGTTTTTGATACTATTAGATATAGTTTAATTCTATAAAATATAATAAAGGTAAATTATTTACTTAATTTATCCTATCAGAATAATCCTTTAATCAGGCACTTTATTTTTAAAAAAAAGGTTAATCCTTTATAGTTGGGGTATGAACCCAAAAGCTTAATTTAGCTTATTTTTAATTTTTTTTTTACTATTTATATGTAAAATTATTAAGAATGGTT